TATTCTATAGTTCCTTCCGCGCCAATTTCCAATTCTTGGTCATTGAGATTCATGAGAGATTGGGATTAATATTTAGGGATAGATATTACCTCTCTTTTTCTCCTCTTTCAAATAAATTGAAATGATTGAAGTTTTTCTATTTGGAATCGTCTTAGGTCTAATTCCTATTACTTTGGCTGGATTATTCGTAACTGCATATTTACAATACAGACGCGGTGATCAGTTGGACCTTTGATTGAGTAACATCTTTTTTTTTTTGATTGACCTCCTCCTTAATCTGCAGGGGGTCAAATTCAGGTTGCAGTTCAAGTTAGTGAAGTTGTTTTATTGTGATTCGACATTACAAGAACAGAATCACGCTCTGTAGGATTTGAACCTACGACATCGGGTTTTGGAGACCCACGTTCTACCGAACTGAACTAAGAGCGCTTTCTTATGACAGCAGATACGACTGTCAAGAAAAGGATTCTTTTTGTACCCCCAATACATTTTGCATGCATTGCATATAGTATCATAAAATAAAAGATTATGTCCAATTTTCATCAATCTCAATTGACCCCTCGTTACTGGCCATAGGAAAAATAATAGGTAGGGATGACAGGATTTGAACCCGTGACATTTTGTACCCAAAACAAACGCGCTACCAAGCTGCGCTACATCCCTTTTAATTGTTGTACAGTGTCATTGTAGAGAATCCCTGTCTTGTTTTCCACATCGTTATTTCCTCTATCTATATACAATTTCTCTTGCCATTCCTTCTTTTTGGTCTCATATCTCATATAATAAAAGAATTATATACATATGAAACCTAACGTATAAAAGAATTAATATTTATCGGTAATGCTCAGGAAGAGGGGGTCATCTTTTTCTGTTTTAGGTACAAGTGGATCTCATCTACCGGATCATTGTACATATCCATTTTAGTTCGAGATTCCGCGTACAAATACAAGTGATCTTTAACTACATATGCATCTGATCATATATGTATTCCAATAAAGAAGGAGGATTTTCAATGCGAGATATAAAAACATATCTCTCCGTGGCACCTGTGCTAACTACTCTATGGTTTGGGTCTTTAGCAGGTCTATTGATAGAGATCAATCGTTTATTCCCAGATGCGTTGGTATTCCCCTTTTTTTCATTCTAGTTATTGATATGGGAATGGATGAATGAAGAAGATTAGAGATACAATAAATTCTCTGTGACCAACCCCCCCCCCTTTTTTTTTCAGTTCTTTAGGATAGGAAGGAAAGAGAAAGAATAAAAGTGGATTGAACCTCAGTCAAACTCGGGTTCAGGATAGAATTAATAGAGGTAGAACAGAAATAGAAATGGGGCTCTAGGGCAGGCTGTTCGAGATCATATAAGATAGTAAATGAAATGCTGGGATTAGGAATAATGAATAGTTAGAAATAATTGTATTACTTATGATTTTATTACTTTATTGATTGCATGATTGCAACGAAATCTTTCATAATTGTATTTCGAGTTAGCAACCTATTTTCTATTTCTTTTTCGTTCCTTTCTTCTTCTTCGGTTCGGATCGAAAATAGAAGAATTGAGTGAATCCAAAGGAGGTTCATGGCCAAGGGTAAAGATGTCAGAGGAATAGTTATTTTGCAATGTACCGGTTGTGTCCGAAATGATTTTAATAAAGAATCGCGAGGCACTTCCAGATATATTACTCAAAAGAATCGACACAATACACCTAGTCGATTGGAATTGAGAAAATTCTGTCCTTATTGTTACAAGCATACGATTCATGGGGAGATAAAGAAATAGATCGAACGGAACACGTGTACCATCCTTCCAAGGAACAGGAAGAAATTATATATATATAAACAAATCAAGTCCTATTTCGGTCGGATCCGAAATGAATGAAGAAATGGGATTTTAGAGATAAGGAATAAACCATGGATAAATCCAAGCGACTCTTTCGTAAATCCAAGCGGTCTTTTCGTAGGCGTTTGCCCCCAATTGGATCGGGGGATCGAATTGATTATAGAAACATGAGTTTAATTAGTCAATTTATTAGTGAACAGGGAAAAATATTATCTAGACGAGTGAATAGATTGACCTTGAAACAACAACGATTAATTACTATTGCTATAAAACAAGCTCGTATTTTATCTTCGTTACCTTTTCTTAATAATGAGAAACAATTTGAGAAAACCGAGTCGATCCCTAGAACTACTGGTCCTAGAACCAGAAATAAATAGGGCCTACTCCTCAATTGAATCAAAACAACTCTAATTGGAATTCAAAATCAGATTGATTGATCTTTTGTTCGAAAAAGCCGAGAGATTTTATTGTTGCGTCGTAATAGAATAAAAAAAAGAATGGGAGAAGAAGAAATCTTTTTTTTTTTGAAACGTGTTCGTTCATTCCTACTACTTATCTTATCATATTAATTTCTACTCTACCTTCCCGGAGGTCATTCTCCGGGGAACTCCGTTTAAATCATTCCGGTGAATTCCTTCCAATCTCCTTATTTGATGATCTCATTGGAAATCATGTAAAGACAATTCCTATTTGATATAGCTATTTGTGCAGGTATTTTACGATTAAGAAGCAACTGCCTCTTGTACAGATCATGTATTAATCGACTATAACTATAGGATACCCTATTCTCACGAGTTACTGCATTTATCCGAGTGATCCACAAACGACGAAAATCTCTCTTTCGCCTGCCTCTATCCCGATGAGAGGACACCAAAGCTCTCATTTTCTGTTGAGTAGTAGTTCGAGTAAGTCTTGAATGGGCCCCTCGAAAGGTTGATGCAAATAAACGAATTTTTGTTCGACGTCTCCGAGCTATATATCCTCGTCTAACTCTGGTCATTGAATCAAATTAAACTTTGATGAATAACTAATCGATTTCTTTTCTTTCAGTCATTCTTTTCCCCTCTCCTGGTTTATTAATAACAAAACGGATTCTTCCGATGTATAAAATAAAAATTCCAATGGCTTTTGCTACTATGACCTTCCCAACCACGATTTTTATTTCTTCCAGGCATTTATTTCACCTCAAAATAAGAAATTTTACCGATATTTGGTATAAAATAGGTATAAAATAAATAGGTAGTAAATGTAAATGGATAAATAAATAAATAGTGGCTTCCATCGTTTCTATGGTTACTTCTTAAACGGTGAGGCCCTCTCTATACACCGGAGCCCCTTCCCTCATTTAATCAATGTTATTGGTAACTTGTACAGTTCACACTCTTTGGCTCTACCCATGAATTGTCCAGTAATAGGTCTTTTCACAATGAGATCTATTCATACAGTGACGGCATTTAAGTATGAAGGTTGGCTAGGTAGCTGACCCTGTTAGTCCGTTCTTTCAAGAGTAGGAGCATAATCTTTCTGCTTCTTAAATACCATTTCCCCCGCTTAATGGATAACCATTTGCTACCAATGGAGAATTGCTTTTCATCTCAAATCGAGGTGATTGGATTTGCACCAATGGAAACCATAAATTCCATACACAATAGAGGTATATGATAGATCTTTATTTTTAGATAGTGAATGGAGTTCTTCCATTCTATCCCATTCATTGGTACTGGTCATTGAGACTGGAAAAATCGTCTCATTTGTTCTAGCTCATGATCTGAACGAGTCGCACATACACCCTAGTACATGTTCCTCGACGCTGAGGACATCCTCGAAGAGCTGGGGATTTCGTGACATTTCTGATTGGCTGTCTTGTGTTTCTAATAAGTTGTTTAATGGTTGGCATGCTGAATCGTATACAGAATGGGCTGGTTTAGATCGATCCTAACCGGATGATTATGAATTACTTCCATTTACTATTTTATTTTACCCGGGTAAGAAGATAAAAGATCAAATCGCGGTTCATTCGAATTATGATTCGAAATGGAATCACGGATTTATGCGAAATCCCCGGTATTTTCGACCGCTACAAGATCAACAATGCCATGAGCTTGGGCTTCTGCTGCTGACATAAAAACATCTCTTTCCATGTCTTCGGATACAACCCATAAAGGATTGCCCGTTCTTTGTACATAAACCCTTGTGAGGATTTCGCGGAGTTTCAGTAGTTCTTCCGCTTCCAGGATAAATTCTCCTGTGGGTGCCTCATAAAAAGAACTAGCAGGTTGGTGGATCATAACCCTGATGATATAACATAATAAACGATTCCTATATCTCGCATGATCGGGCGAAAGGAAGGGATAAAGAATAACAAACAAGAAGAAAAAGATAGAATTGAACAACCGTACAGGCATCTTTTGTGCATTGCATACGGCTCTGCAATGGAATTTCTTTTTCCCTTCCATCAAAGAAAGAGACAAATAGAATCCATCAGACCCAGATCGTTGAATGATCCATTTACCATCCTTCCTTTCGTAGGAGTCAAAAAATACTATGATGGTTCCGTTGCTTTATATATTTATCTCGTCTGAGATTCAGCAATCCCAAAGTTTCTTTTTGATCCGATCAAATAAGGAAAAAAGAATCTTTTTTTTTTTTTTCATACTCTTTCATAACATAAATATCGGAAAGAGACTTCTGGTGTGGAAGCAAAAAGGTTTGTGACGCTGAAATGGAACCCCGATACATAAGATCAAATCGGAAATAACCTTTGTTTCATACTACTATCTCGATACATAATCTCATGTTATGAAAAAACGAGAATGGTTTGCTCATATCGAACTCGAAATGCCATGCTATTATTACTTATTATTTATATTCCATATGGCGAAGGCATAGTCTTCTTTTTCTCTCAAATAAAAAACTCATTGGCGCCAAGCGTGAGGGAATGCTAGACGTTTGGTAATTTCTCCTCCGACCAGGATGAAAGATCCCATTGAAGCGGCTAATCCCATGCATATTGTATGCACATCTGGTGGCACAAATTGCATAGTATCATAAATAGATATTCCTGGTATTACCCATCCGCCGGGAGAGTTTATAAACAAATAAAGATCCCTGGTATCATCCTCTATGCTGAGATATACCATGAGACCAACAAGTTGATTCGAGATCTCGCTATCAACCTCTTGGCCTAAAAAAAGTAATCTTTCTCGATAAAGTCGGTTGATTAGGACAAAATTGTATCCTTTAGGAACCGTACACGCACCTTTGGATGCATACGGTTCAAAAAATAAAAATTGCGAAACAAAAAAAGAATCAATGTGTCGATTCCAGCCCTTTTCTCTTTTCGTAGCAGGGTTTTTCCTAACGAAGGGGCTTTTTCTTCCATTTTTCAAGAAACATGAGTTTTGACTTGACTTGCTTCCCTAGAATTCACTGAACTTATCGAACTAACCTCTCATTGATGTATTGTTTCATCGAGATCCAAATCACGATGTAATTTTCTTGTTCCTGAATGGGCCTCTTCAATTCTTTTAGGTTTATGCTCTACTCCGGGTAAAGATCTGCCCGAATTCTATTTGCACATATAGGACAAATAATCTCAGTACCACTTCTTTTTGCTACGACTTCTTTTTTTTTTTTCAATTCGTTTCATGTCTTCCGCCCAATATATGATGTATTCATCATATTACTCCATTGATTGGCAGTATGAGATCACTCATATGGTATAAAGGAATCATTTATGATACGAGTGGTAATCATACATAGATTACCAATTTGGTATTTTCTGAACGGAGCCTGTATACTTCATTTTATTGGTCCAAGCCAACCATAAATTCTTCTAATTGATAATATGGATCCCCCAATAAATTGATCTAATTGCACTTCACGCTCCGAATTATTGATGGTTCAATCAATCTTTCTTGGGCGAAAGAGAGGATATCTCCATCGGGGGAGAGAACGGGGAAATCCCATATGACCCAATATGTCTGACAAGTCGCACTATACGTCAACCCAAACTGCATCTTCCTCTCCAGGACTCCGAAAAGGTACTTTTGGAACACCAATGGGCATTAAATTAAAGAAAAAGAGGTTAAGTACTATACTTCACTTTGATGTGGAAACGTAACAACGGGTTTATTGTCTTCATAATATTGCCGTTTATCGTATTTTATCAATAGATTCGAAGGTTCATGGAGGAAGACAGAATGAATAAAGAAAAATTCTTACGAATGGATCGTTTGAATGATGAACAAGTATCTATGCATTCGCTCACAAAAAATGGGACCAGCCCCCATTGCGTATTGGTACTTATTGGGTATAGAATAGATCTGCTTCTCTTTGTTCCTACGAACAGAATTGTTCAATTATTACCAACGGAACGGAATAAATATTAACCCTTGCTTCGGGATAATCCACTGAAAAGGTGAGGTCCATAGCATAGTCTTTTCCAATGCGATAAAGTTACATAGTGTCTATTTTTTCTTTGATAAAGGGGTATTTCCATGGGTTTACCTTGGTATCGTGTTCATACCGTCGTATTGAATGATCCCGGTCGGTTGCTTTCTGTCCATATAATGCATACAGCTCTAGTTTCTGGTTGGGCCGGTTCGATGGCTTTATACGAATTAGCAGTTTTTGATCCCTCTGACCCCGTTCTTGATCCAATGTGGAGACAAGGTATGTTCGTTATCCCTTTCATGACTCGTTTAGGAATAAACAATTCATGGGGTGGTTGGAGTATCACAGGAGGAACTATAACGAATCCGGGTATTTGGAGTTACGAAGGTGTGGCCGGGGCACATATTGTGTTTTCTGGCTTGTGCTTCTTAGCAGCTATCTGGCATTGGGTGTATTGGGACCTAGAAATATTCTGTGATGAACGTACGGGAAAACCCTCTTTGGATTTGCCCAAGATCTTTGGAATTCATTTATTTCTCTCAGGGGTGGCTTGCTTTGGGTTTGGCGCATTTCATGTAACAGGCTTGTATGGTCCTGGAATATGGGTGTCCGATCCTTATGGCCTAACCGGAAAAGTACAATCTGTAAATCCAGCGTGGGGCGCGGAAGGTTTTGATCCTTTTGTTCCGGGAGGAATAGCCTCTCATCATATTGCAGCGGGGACATTGGGCATATTAGCGGGTCTATTCCATCTTAGTGTCCGCCCGCCCCAACGTCTATACAAAGGATTACGTATGGGCAATATTGAAACGGTCCTTTCCAGTAGTATCGCTGCTGTCTTTTTTGCAGCTTTCGTTGTTGCTGGAACTATGTGGTATGGTTCAGCAACTACCCCGATCGAATTATTTGGTCCCACTCGTTATCAGTGGGATCAGGGATACTTCCAGCAAGAAATATATCGAAGGGTTGGTGCCGGGCTAGCCGAAAATCTGAGTTTGTCGGAAGCTTGGTCTAAAATTCCCGAAAAATTAGCTTTTTATGATTACATCGGTAATAATCCGGCGAAAGGGGGATTATTCAGAGCAGGCTCAATGGATAACGGGGATGGAATAGCTGTTGGATGGTTAGGACACCCCATCTTTAGAGATAAAGAAGGGCATGAGCTTTTTGTACGTCGTATGCCTACTTTTTTTGAAACATTTCCAGTAGTTTTGGTAGACGGAGACGGAATTGTGAGAGCCGATGTTCCTTTTAGAAGGGCAGAATCAAAGTATAGTGTCGAACAGGTAGGTGTAACTGTTGAGTTCTATGGTGGCGAACTCAATGGAGTCAGTTATAGTGATCCCGCTACTGTGAAAAAATATGCTAGACGTGCCCAATTGGGTGAAATTTTTGAATTAGATCGTGCTACTTTGAAATCCGATGGTGTTTTTCGTAGCAGTCCAAGAGGTTGGTTCACTTTTGGACATGCTACGTTTGCTTTGCTCTTCTTTTTCGGACACATTTGGCATGGCGCTAGAACCTTGTTCAGAGATGTTTTTGCTGGTATTGACCCAGATTTGGATGCTCAAGTGGAATTTGGGGCATTCCAAAAACTTGGAGATCCAACTACAAAGAGACAAGTAGTCTGATACAACATTGCTCTGGTATCTTTCGCCTCTATTTGATTTTTTTTTTGATTTGACATAAGGGATTGGAGAAATCTTGATTTTCATCATCGCCTTTTCTTTGACTCTTGCCCTTTCTTTATCTGGGAAATGATCCCAAATGAATAGGTGTGGAAGCTATAATTGTAAACCACGATCGAATCTATGGAAGCATTGGTTTATACATTCCTGTTAGTCTCGACTTTAGGGATCATTTTTTTCGCTATCTTTTTTCGAGAACCGCCTAAGGTTCCGACTAAAAAGATGAAATGATTTTTCATTATCTCAATTGAAGTAATGAGCCCCCCAATATGGGAGGTTCATTATTTCAACTAGTCCCCGTGTTCCTCGAATGGATCTCTTAGTTGTTGAGAGGGTTGCCCAAAAGCGGTATATAAGGCGTACCCAGTAAAGCTTACAAGTGAACCAGATATGGAGATGGCGACTAGGGTTGCTGTTTCCATTATTAGATAATTTCAAGACCACGATCGATCTACGCTACGATAAGATCGTTTATTTACAACGAAATAGTATACAAAGTCAACAGATCTCAACCAATGCAATAGGATTTATGGCTACACAAACCGTTGAGGGTAGTTCTAGATCTGGGCCAAGACGAACTATTACAGGGGATTTATTGAAACCATTGAATTCGGAATATGGTAAAGTGGCTCCTGGATGGGGAACTACCCCCTTCATGGGTGTCGCAATGGCTCTATTTGCGATATTCCTATCTATTATTTTGGAGATTTATAATTCTTCCGTTTTACTGGATGGAATTTCAATGAGTTAGGTCCCATAAGAACCATGAAGTCCTAGCTTTTCAATCCAAAATGAATCACTTAGGACTCGGATTTCTAGGCCATTCTGGTAGTTCGACCGTGGAATTCCGTTGTTTCGGTATTTCCGGAATATGAGTGTGTGACTTGTTATAATTGATCCTATTGATAGTACAGAGAATAGGTCTGTCATCTCGATAGAGATGGTTCTACCTCGTCGGATATTCATTCTAGTATCCGGAGCACGGAATATATGGAATAGATCAAGAAATATTTGAACTATGATTCATACCTACTATTCAGACCTCGCAACCGGACTCCAACAAATTTTCAAACAACGAGTCATAAATCGAACGATTTTTCTTCCTTCAGAATTATGCTTATTTTGACCGAAGGACCAATGTTTCTATGGATTTTTAGTGATTCCATCCATTCATTGAATAAGTGATGATCAAATGGTTCTTACTCAGAGAACCTTTGGGCTTAGCTTGGGCGCTTTATTGAATCATCGTGGTTCTAGTATGAATCTGAGGTTTCAATCGATTCATAGGGTCTCCACAAGAGAATTCCTATCAATAGTAAACAAAACATATAGTAAATCCGTATTACGCACAAACAAAAACAACAAATCCAAAATAAAATAAATAGGGGAAGAGAAGATTCAAGAGGCCTATAACGATCAACATAAAGACGAATGAGCCAACTTGATATTTTGGCATTATCATCACAAAGAAGAGATTCCGGATTTTGGTTCCTTCGCTTCGTATCTTCAGGGACGATTGAATCAAGTGGCTAAGAAGTTTCAAACTTTCTATTCCATATCCGTTGCAACCACTATTTGGGTGTTTTTGCTTGAGCCGTACGAGATGAAATTCTCATATACGGTTCTCAGAGGGGGAGTCTCTTTGGTTTACCTATCTCAATAAAGTATATGATTGGTTCGAGGAGCGTCTCGAGATTCAGGCGATTGCAGATGATATAACTAGTAAATATGTTCCTCCTCATGTCAACATATTTTATTGTCTAGGAGGGATCACACTTACTTGTTTTTTAGTACAAGTAGCTACCGGTTTTGCTATGACTTTTTACTATCGTCCGACCGTTACAGAGGCTTTTGCCTCTGTTCAATACATAATGACTGAAGCCAACTTTGGTTGGTTAATCCGATCAGTTCATCGATGGTCAGCAAGTATGATGGTGCTAATGATGATCCTACACGTATTTCGTGTGTATCTCACAGGTGGATTTAAAAAACCTCGCGAATTGACTTGGGTTACAGGCGTGATTTTGGCTGTATTGACTGCATCTTTTGGTGTAACTGGTTATTCCTTACCTCGG